ACAGACGTCTGTTGGCATTCCAGCCCTCCTTCTCCTTTCAGGGCCTATCCGAAAGAGGATCGTACCTCTTGGTCGTGAATATCTGAATAGGACGAACCCGCCTCCGTGGATATCTTTGCTTCGGAACAAAGCAATTAGAATTAGGCTCGGTCAACTGGAATGTGTATTATCCATATGGGAGATCTTCCAATTGAGGAGATCCATCGACCTGAGACGAAGAGAAAGGTCTATCTATCTTCTTTAGTTATTCAATGAAACCAATGATTCGTTATTGGAGCAGATAGCAACAACCATTTCAGCGGACATGCGTATTTTCCGATGGATTTACATGGTTTAATTAGTAGAAATTGTTTGATGTAGCGAGTAATAGGCTCTTTCGCCGTTCAAGAATTCTTGTTTAGGCAGTTCATATCATCCACACATAGTGATCTAAGATTTCAATTCTTCCATGTTTCAGCAGTAGCATATTGTTCCATGGAGCTAAGGCCAAAAAGATGGAAGAAACAAGTGTTTCCACGACTCTACCATCCGGCCAATTCTGTTCCACTTAATCCCCTTTTCATGGGCACATATCTTTACGGCTAAGGAATGGGGAATCTTTCTCCTGTTACATGAATCAAATGTTTCATTTCATCCGGGAAAAGCCATCTCTTTCTCAACAATGTCTTTGTCATTTGATCCAATAGCGTTCCGTTAGATAGGAACAGATTTGATAAATACTGATAACTCTCGGATAGAGTATTAGAACGGAAAGATCCATTAGATAATGAACTATTGGTTCTAAACCATCTCTGGCGATGAATCAACAATTCGAAGTGCTTTTCTTGCGTATTCTTGATGAACCAGCGTTTATATATAGATGTAGGAGGATTTGTTTGGGAAGCAATAAGCCCCTTTGACATCTCTTCATCTGCAAAGAATTCTCGACGTGAAAACACAGAGACAGAGGGCTGATCTTTGAATAGGGAAAAGAATGGATCCGCAGGGTCCCAAATGAATTGGCTTGTTCGAAAAAAGCCTTGTTCTTTGGAAGATCTATCTCGTGTCTGGCACTGCATGGTTCCACTCTGCAAGAACTCCGAATCATTCTCTTGAAGCTCATCCTCTTTATGATAAATGATCCATTTGCCCCGAAATGACCCAGTCCAATAGGGAAATCCCAATTCAGTGGGCCTTTCGATACAATCAAATAGATTGCCACAAGGGCGCCATATTCTAGGAGCCCAAACTATGTGATTGAAGAAATCCTCCTCTATCTGTTGCGGATCGAGGGCCCCTTCCCCTTCTTCAAACTCCGATTCGTATTTTTCATATAGAAATCTCTGATCAACGATAGAACAAGATCCATTTTGCATCATATCTAACTGATTCCTTGGTTCGGACCGAAGAAGTAATGTCACTCGATTATCATCAAACTGACTGCAATATCTTTCTGTCCGTGAGGATCCCGCCAGAGCCAGAGCGCCTTCTACTTCTAATAGTAATAATAGTAATAGGCCATGAACTAGATCAGAATCATTCTCAACGAATCCATAAGAAGTGATCCAATTTTTTTCATCGTGTCTGGATGAAGACCAAAGATCTTGAGCGACCGATCCGGCAGAACAACTCAAAAGATAAAGAAGTATCGTTAATTTCTTCATGCTCGTTCCAAGTTCGAAGTACCATTTGTACAAATAAGAATCCCCTCCCTTACATGATTTCTTCTTCATATAGATAGATATAGGATCTATGGGGCAATTACTTAGAAGTACATTTTGTGTAACAGCCCTTCCTATCTGATAGAAAAGGATCCCATGATCCTGAACCGATCTTATCTGGGATCGAAAATCCCAAGTTTTTCTATGAAGAGCTGATCTAATTGTATTAGTTTCTATAATGGATTTCTTCTGTGTAATACTAATCGATAGGGCCTCATTGATAAGTGCTACAAGATCTCGCGCATTGGAACCCATGGTTATGGACCCGAATCCGTTAGTATGGAACATCTTCTTTTCCAAGTGAAATCCCCTAGTATATGAAAGAATGAAAAAGTGCTTTCGTTGTTGTGGAAGAAGAAGCCTTCGTATCTTAATGCATGTATTTAATTTATTCGGAGCTATTAGAGCGGGATCCACTTTTTGGGGAATATGAGTCGAAGCAATAACAAGAATCTTTCCAGTGGAACATCTTTCACAATCCCTGGAGAGATAGTTCTCTAATAGACCGAGGGATAAGTAATTCGACTCATTCACATGCAGATCATGAATGTTTGGAATCCATATTATGCAAGGAGACATTGCTTTTGCTAATTCGAATTGAAGGGTGATATCAAATCGGTCTATTTTCGGCGTCATATACATAGTTAGCACATTCGTCATAGTTAGCAGCTCCGTATCAATATCAAGGTCATCATCACTATCATCAATATCGTCACTATCATCAATATCGATATCGTCACTATCATCAATATCGATATCGTCACTATCATCAATATCGTCACTATCATCAATATCATCAA